GAAAAGGCAAAACCCTTATGATACACCAGACCCGGCTCGGTTATTGATAGAGTTAATAGATCTGCCACTTCTTGAAATCTCTCTTCTGATTCAAAATCGTGGTGCAGCGTGTATCCTCCCCTGTTCCGGTCATGGAATAGATGAAATAAATCAAAAAATGGATTTTGGTTCAAGAATGAAATCTTATTGGAACTGTCCATATCCGGTTCATCCTTCGGAACCATATCACATCCCGGATCTGATGAAATAGGATGAATTGAGACGATATTTTGTAAATACGTAATTATCTTGAATATATCAACCATTTCTTTATTTTCCGATCGCCTGGAAGGGACAAAAGAAACATCTTGTTGTTTCTTCAACAATTTCTGATCTCTGGTGGACCTCTCAGTAGGATTCGAACCCAGATGAAGTTCTGACCATCTGTCAGAGAAAAAAGAACGAATTGATCTTGTAGGATTCCAAAAAAATTCTTCGATTTCTTCCGGAAGCAGATGATTATTCATCTGCTTCTCACGTTCCGTGAATAGCCGGGACATTGAGGAATATCCAGAAAGGCATTTCGGGAATCGGTCTGATTCTATCTCTGTTCGTTCCGTTTGAAGAAAGGAAGGATCCCAAAGAATCGATCTTTCTTTTAGCTGTTGAATCTCTCTTTGATTGATCAATGTGTGATATTCCGAATCCTCATTACTAATGGAATCGAAATGATCTATGGATTGATCAGAAGATCCTTTCAATTGGCTAGAATCCGTTACTTGAACGAAAATAGATCTTGTGGAATCATATTGCATATTTGACGATACATTCCATACCCTGCTAAAAAAGCTAAAAAACCGATCCTTGTTTACCAACCACGCATTGTCTAACCAAATCCAATTCTCTCTCGATACGTTCCTAAAAAAATCTGATTCATGCGGATTCTTCTCCCAACTAACGAAGAGATCTTGGCGGAATTGCCACATATGAAATTGAGCACAATTTTGCAAAGAAATACCCCACTTGTTTCTCGAGAAGAGATGGGAAACATGCTCAATATCATTTGATTGAATAGTTGACCCAGTTCCTTGTTGTTTGAAGAAACCCTCCACTTCAATTGGTCTTTTTTCACGAAAAGAAGACGTGAGATAACAAATCCAGTGTTTCACTAAGATTTCGAATAGCTGTCCCGAACTCAAGTTGATTATGTTTCGCTTCTTTCTCGGAGAAAGACGATCAAACAATTCCCAATCATGGTCCTTGCGGATCGGATCATCCATATAGGATACAAAAGGAGACTCCAGATATTTGATATCTTTATCTTTGAATGAGATCTCAATTCCAACTACGGTTTCATTAGATATCTTACAACTAGAATCCCTCTTTTTTCCGACCCGGTTCCTCCACCACCGCGAACCCCAGTTAGATTCAGGCATGATACACTTTTTAGTTATTGGGAGAATCCAAGTACTCTCTTTCGGATCCATGAAACAACTCTCAGAGATCTTTTTCCCTTTTGGAAGATACAGGAGCGAAACAATCAACCTATTGATATTGGAAGACCCAAAAGATTCTTCCAATGGATCATTTCTGGGTCCAATGGAATTCATAGGTATAGGAAGAAGCCCCATCAAATAGATATTTTTTCTTTCGACCATATTTCGATTGTTAATACGATATATAAGGACCACTACTACAAGCAGTACTACACCTTTAATCGTGAAATATCGATTGCTTGTTGACCCCTGTGAATCGCGTGAAAGTAGGATACTCCAAATTCGGGGGTCAAAGAGTTTCATAAAACGTTCTTGGTGGAAAAAAATGTGAGTGAAAGATCCCACCGAATCGAATTTTGTCCACGAATCTAAGAAATAGTGAGAATTCTTGATCTCTCTCAATATCTCTCTCAATTCGAAGATCCAGGATTTAAATGGATGTCGTTTTGCTGCTTCCTGCTTCATTGATTCCTCCTAAGGATTTCATTTCAATTGGAATTTGGTTATTTACGATATATGATAATCCCCGTTACGCATCCATGGCTGAATGGTTAAAGCGCCCAACTCATAATTGGCAAATTCGTAGGTTCAATTCCTGCTGGATGCACGACAACGGGAACGCTCAATACGTCTATTGGAATTGGCTCTGTATCAATGGAATCTCATCATCCATACATAATGAATTGGTATGGTATATTCATATCATAACATATGAACAGTAAGAAGTAGAATTCTTATCGATACTGGAACTCATAGGGAATAAAATAGATTTATGGATGGAATCAAATATGCAGTATTTACAGACAAAAGTATTCGGTTATTGGGGAACAATCAATATACTTCTAATGTCGAATCAGGATCAACTAGGACAGAAATAAAGCATTGGGTCGAACTCTTTTTTGGTGTCAAGGTAATAGCTATGAATAGTCATCGACTCCCGGGAAAGAGTAGAAGAATGGGACCCCTTATGGGACATACAATGCATTACAGACGTATGATCATTACGCTTAAACCGGGTTATTCTA